TTCTACTTTTCGTAAGCGAGCCCGGGCTTTTTCTAGCTGTTCAACAGCCCTTCCGCGCAGTTCTTCTGAATTTCGAATAGTATTCACGATTCGCAGTTTTCGATTATCTAATAAATCACTTAATGAAAGTAGATTATCTTTCCATTCATTTCAAAACTTTCATGACCCCTTCCCGAACCAAACTTGAATCTTTCGATTCATTTGGCTCTCACGCTCAATTACTTCCATTTTTTATGGTAAATTTCCCTATCTATTTTGAATGTAATGAACCTATCCTCTACTCTTTGCTCATATTCGAACAAAATTGGAAATGAATCACTAATCCAAGGCCGGAATATTTGGAGGACTCTTCTGACCAAACAAAAAATATGTAATTGTCAGCAAAGTTGTTTTTTTTTTTCAAATCCAAAAAAATGTCTTATTTGATATATTTTTTTTATAAATAGGTCATCAACTCAGCATTTGGCATTTAAACAAAAATGTAAAAAAAAAGAAAAAAGGATAAACCCCTTTCCAATACCAATAAAAGTTTCAAATCTTTTTATCGATATGAGTGTTATATATCGATAAATTTCTAACTATTCCTTGAAAATGGAAAACCATTTCAGTATTAATATAGTGGTAGAAAGAGTACCATGCTGTGGCTGAACTTCAAACGGTTTAGCTTTAACCATGTTAATAGTTCCACATTATTGGTTGCTAGAGAATCAAAGTATATTTACCAACGAATCACGAAATGCTATGGTTCTTACATATGATTATATGATTTCTGAATTTATTCAGAAGTAATTCGCGAGATCGTGCGCCCTTATTTACTAGTTATACCGAAAAGGGGCGCAGCTGGTTGAATCCAGTCTATTCGTGAAATAAACAACTCGCACACACTCCCTTTCCAAAAAAAATCAATACACCAATCACTACACTGAGATTTATTGGATTTGTTGCTAAAATATCGGTATTAAATCCGAAACTCCCCGCAGATGGCCAGTGACCCGAGGAAACGAAAGAATCGGTTACATTTTTCATATGATCTCCTCTTATAGATAGACTAAAAAATCGAACATCTTTTTTGTTGTATTACTTGACCTTTTCCTATTTTCTATTTATAAATCGAAAGTGGATTCAAAAATGATTCCATTTTACTTACAATGTATTTTCTTTTTCTCAATTGAGAAAAACTCAATTGAGATTTACAATAAGAATAAGACTTATGCGAATAGGATTAGGTACCGGGTTTTCGTGTAAATTGCGAAACACTGCGTTTGTTGCACCATTTCCTAAACAGCTTTCGTTGGACTAAGAAGGGGAAGGAAGAAAGCGAGTCGGTAACACGAATTCCTCATCCTCAAATCAGCCCTTCCCCCCGGTTTCTCAACGCAAAAAGAATTGTAGGAGCGAAATCTTGGTATAATGCGAAAAAGCAAGCAGGCAAGCGTCAAGTCCAACGAAAAAAAAAATACGTATTTTTTTTTTCGGATTAAACAAACGGATTCGCAAATAAAAGAGCTAATGCTACAACCAATCCATAAATTGTTAAAGCTTCCATAAAAGCCAAACTAAGTAATAAAGTACCTCGTATTTTCCCCTCTGCTTCGGGCTGTCTCGCAATACCTTCTACAGCTTGGCCTGCAGCAGTACCTTGACCAACTCCCGGTCCAATAGAAGCAAGCCCTACAGCCAATCCAGCAGCAATAACGGAAGCGGCAGAAATAAGTGGATTCATGATAAGTTCCTCACAAAAAAAAAGAAATGGTTAATGATACAATCGACGAAAATTTTATGACTTAATTATTCCATCGACTAAGATTCAGCCAGTCGAAGTCAGTAAGAACTCCAAATTGAAATAAAAATATTCCCTCAAATCATCAGAAAGGCTTTCTACTTTTTAGTTCCTCTTTGTTGAGTCTTTCCTGAATCTATACAACTTGAATTTATCATTTCGTTCTTGCTAACCCTTTGTTGAATTCTTCGACCCTTTCTTGCTTTTTTTGTTTATTTATTACTATGAATGAATAAACAAAAAAACATAAAAAAAGACTTCTATTAATACCCCCATCTAAATTCAAGTAGGACTTAATATGAGTTCATTTCATATAGAACTAGTCAATATCTACTATCCAATATACATGCCTTTCTTCCATAACGTAAACCCAGCGTTCTTCCTTAAATTCAATTGGATTCTAGAACCTTTCTTTGAATTGAAACGTCTCCAGGAGTTGACTTATAACCATTCGATCCCATATGCCTAGTTCGGCCTTTCTATCCTAATCAACCCCCCTAATATCCCCTTTTTTTTACTATAGAACATACCTGTATGTTCCCTAAGCATATTGTCTTGAAACATATGTTGACTTGATCTAAGAAAAAATACTCTTTCGAAAATGAATTAATGATGACCTTCCATAGATTCGCCTATATAAGCTGCGGCTAAAGTTGCAAAAATAAGAGCCTGAATACCACTTGTAAATAATCCAAGAAACATGACAGGTATAGGAACTACTAAAGGTACTAAAGAAACAAGAACAACAACGACTAATTCATCGGCTAATATATTTCCGAAAAGTCGAAAACTAAGGGATAGAGGTTTTGTGAAATCTTCTAAGATGTTAATGGGTAAAAGAATTGGAGTTGGTTGAATGTATTTACTAAAATAACCCAACCCCTTTTTTGTAAGGCCCGCATAGAAATATGCCACTGACGTGAGTAAAGCTAAAGCTACAGTCGTATTTATATCATTCGTAGGTGCGGCTAATTCCCCATGAGGTAACTGTATTATTTTCCAAGGTAAAAGAGCCCCTGACCAATTCGAAACAAAAATAAAGAGAAACATAGTCCCAATAAAGGGAACCCAAGGACGATATTCTTCTCCAATCTGAGTTTTGCTCACGTCTCGAATGAATTCAAGGACATATTCAACGAAATTCTGACCGTCAGTCGGAATTGTTTGTGGATTCCGCGCAGCTATGCCGGCTGAGCTTAATAAGATAGCAATTACAACCCAAGAAGTAATAAGTACTTGGCCGTGGACTTGAAAACCACCTATTTGCCAATAGAAATGTTGGCCGACTTCCACACCGGATATATCATATAATCCCTTTAGTGTATTGATTGAACATGATAGAACATTCATATTGTCCTCTGGCAGAAATATAACCTAAAAAAAAATATTATTTTGATTCAACCATTGCTTTCTCGACTTGTCTACTTCAATCGTATATAATACCAACTAATCACATCATATCCCCAGCAATTTTTATATCTTTTTTGATATTCCGGAATCCTAACCGATTCTACGCTATTAATTCGAATTCGCGAATTCCATTTTTTATTATGAATATGAATCAAGGATTTCTTATATAGCTAGAACGACCTTCACAAATTGCGAATACTAATTTGGTGAGAATTAATCGGATTGAGGCTATAGCGTCATCGTTTGCCGGAATCGATATATCTGCAAGATCGGGGTCGCAATTTGTATCGATTAAACAAATCGTTGGAATTCCCAAAGTAATACATTCCCGAAGGGCTGTATATTCTTCTTGCTGATCAACGATGATTACAATATCCGGTAACCCTGTCATATATTTAATCCCACCCAGATATGTTTGCAAGTGAGATAACTGTCTCTTCAACATGGCGGCATCTCTCTTCGGAAGACAAGCCAGTCTTCCCGCCTTTTGCTCCATTCTCAAGTCTCTGAATTTATGAAGTCTCGTTTCTGTGGTGGACCAATTCGTTAACATACCCCCAAGCCATTTTTTATTAACATAATGACACCGAGCCCTTATTGCAGCCCGTGCTACTGAATCAGCTGCTTTATTTTTTGTCCCAACAATTAAAAATTGTTTTCCTTTACTTGCTGCATCAAAAACTAAATCACAAGCTTCTGATAAAAAACGAGCAGTTCGAGTAAGATTTGTAATATGAATACCTTTACGTTTTGCCGAGATATAGGGTGACATTCTAGGATTCCATTTCCTAGTACCATGGCCAAAATGAACTCCCGCTTCCATCATCTCTTCCAAATTGATGTTCCAATATCTTCTTGTCATTTCTCCTCGCACTTTCTCTTTTTTTTTAAGAGATGAGGTATCCCGAAATAAAAAATTGTTCCGACGGAACCTTCTCTTCGACAGCTAATTGGCCGTTGATACACAATCCAAACCAGAAATTCCTTTCTATTCCTTATTATCATTATCTTATTAAAAAAAAAAGAAAATGCCCATAAGAAATACAGAACAGATAAATAGGAGGAATCCGTTCTTAAATTACCTAAACTAGGGTTTTGATGGATGATTTCCATTTTTTTTAAACACAAGAATTAAAAGATTCTCTGTGGTAAAACAAAATATCGTTCATTTCTCCCTCAAATAGATTCTTCTTTTTGTTTTTCAAAGGAATGCCCCTATGTTGGCTTGAACGCTGTACTAATCCTTTGAATCCGGTACCAACAGGTATCATTCCTCCCAGAACCACGTTTTCTTTTAGACCTTTCAACCAATCGATACGGCCCCGGAGAGCAGCTTTTGCTAAAACTCGAGCAGTTTCTTGAAAACTCGCTTCGGATATAAAACTTTGAGTATTCAAAGAAGCTCTCGTTATTCCCAATAAGACGGCTCGGTAAGAGATCGCTTCTTCCAAAGCACGCCCTGTTCGTTCCGCTCGCAACAATCCAATCAGCTCTCCTGGTAAAAAAACATTAGACATTCCATCTTCTGAAACCAAGACTTTTGATGTTATTTGACGTACAATAATTTCTATATGCCTATTATGGATCTGTACCCCTTGGGATCGATAAACCTTTTGGATCTTATTAACCAAAGAGATACGACTTTGCACTATAGTTAGCTCGGCGCCAATCAAGAATCCCCAAGGAAATCCAAGAATTCCTGTTATACGCTCATTCCAAGCGTCAATCCTCCTTTCTAGATTCATCGATATTGACTCAAGCGAACGAACTTCTAAGACTTGTTCCACCTTCGGAAGGCCTTGCGTTATATCACCAGACCTCGATTTTTCATATATAAATGTAACTAATGTATCTCCTTCATAAATGATTTCCCCATAATGGCCATGAACAGTTGCTCCTGGGGTGGCCAAATAGGGCTTCGCTGCTCTTATTACTACAGAGCCAACTTGAACAATTAGAACTTGACCCGCCTTTAAGTGTGGCCCGTTTTTAGCTATACATACATTTTCACAAAGAAATTGTCCAAGACTTATTTTTGTGGAAGTCTCTTCACAAGAATTGTGGTGAAGACAATACCAATTCAATTGGAACGGATTCAAAATACTGTTACTTACCGGATCGGGATTATAAACCTTCCTATTTTCATCGATTAAATAATATTTCATTACTCGAAAAGTTTGTTTTAAATTGTCAAGTTGCAAATAGTTAGTTACCAAGATCTGATTATGAGTTATTAAACGGTAAAAAGAAAAAAAATTAGCAATTTGAAGGGCTGTTCCAAACGGACCTGACGAATTGCTAATTGAAATTAGTGGGTCGGGTTCGTTGTAATATTTTAGACCCTTGAATGGGCCCATTCGAAAACAATTGGCTGATGACAAAATGAGAAAAGATTGGCATTCCTTCGTTCTATTCAACAACGTACGAACAGTTTCATAATTTTGGCTAAAAGGTTGTTGAAGTCTTGTTTTTGTTGTTTTTGAATAAATAGAAAAAAAGGGATTCATACGATATGATCCATTATCAAAAAGCAATCCTGAATCTGATGGATCGTTCCTTTTCCCGGCATACGAAATAGTGGATTTCACTAAATCGATTTTTAGGAAATTTCGAATCATACCATTTGTCTTTACTTCAACAAAGGAGGCACGCGCATCTTCAATAGACGCACTTTTTTTGTCTTGGTCCCAATTCAATACTAAGCAAGTCCGAACTAATTGAATACTTGTGTCAGAAATTCCCCGAATCGGCTTGCCACTTCCATAAAGGATATAATTGACAACTTGAAGTTGCACCTTATCCCTTTCCTGCAACAGATCCTGAGGGAAAAGTGTTGATAAACTTATACCGTCCGTTATTTCATATGTGACTACGGGTCGAACCAAAACAAAATACCTTTTCTTAGTAGGTGTGATTCGTTGGACATAGATCCAATTTTTCAAATGTTTACGTTTTGTTTGTCCCCTTCCCGGCGGTATCAAAAGGCCCCTGTGTCGGGATATTTTATCTGTTTTTCCAGGAAAATGGATATTTCCCGAAAAGATTTTGAGTTCAGTCTTTTTTTTTTTCTTCTCTACTCGGACCAACCCGCCTACCCGGCTTCTTGTATTTAAAGTGATTTGTGTATCTACTCCAATGATACTATTGTTACGTACCATTATGGAAGAAGATCGTGGTAAGATATGTACTTCCTCGGGAATGAAAAAAAACCGATCTATTTGCATTTGGCATTTTGCTCTAAATTCTTTGACTCCTCGATATTCAATCAAACCCTCTTTTTTTATAATTGAATGCGCCTCTATAGTCCCATATTTTGTAATTCCCGAACTAGCTCTTCGGTATCTAGGATCATCAAAATAAGCAAGAATACTCTTTCTCCGGAAACTGCCATTTATGGGTATTTCAATTGAGATACCTGAAGTGGGCATTGATTCTTTCTCTCGTTCTTGAATCGATTGAAATGGAATGGTGAATCTATTTCGTCGTCTCTTTGCCAATAAACCGGAATTTTTGTCAGGATATATGAGATTAGAATGCCCAGTTCTTACGATTCGATTCAGTTTTGAATAATCAGGAATCCTACCCCTTTTCTTACTAGAAATAGAAGGATCTGAACTCAAAAAATTATGTCTCATGTGAGCCTTGGTCACTGAAGAGTTAGAAATATATCTTTGTTCGACAGAAAGAAAATGGGCGTTCGTTTGGTCTTGATCCTTATGGAGCGAACGCGGGGCCACAATGGGTTTGTGTGGCCTTCCGACTAATATCCATAAATGGCTTGTTTTTGGTAAGAGATGAACATTACCATATGTAAATTCAGGTGCATGATCCACGTCGGTACTCCAGTGCATTTCTCCCTCTGAGTCAGAATAAATATGTTTTCGAACCTTTTCTTTAAAACTCAAAGTGGATGTTCCCGCACGAATTTCAGCAATCACTTGTTCTGATTCTACATATTGCTCATTTTGAACTAAAAGAAAACTTTTTGGCGGAATATTCACATTATGTATAATATCTTCACTCTCAATAGTGACATCCAAGTCTATATAACATAGAAAGGCAGGGTGGCCGTGACGTGTACGTGTGGGATGAACCAAATCCTCATTGAATTTGATTTTTCCATTAGAAGGGGCTCGTACATGTTCTGCAGTACCCCCCGTGAAGACTCCGCCAGTATGAAAAGTTCGTAATGTTAGTTGAGTACCCGGCTCTCCAATGGATTGTCCCGCAATAATACCTACAGCTTCTCCTAATTCGACCAGGTCGCCGTGAGTAGGACTCCGGCCATAGCATAATCGACAGATCCAAGA